CCAAATCATTGGTATGGCTATCGAAATCGTGAGCATCAGCATGTAGGTTCCAGATCCAAGTGGTAGTATCAGGACCCTTAGCTATTGTTCTTGAGAAATGACCCGGTTTGGCCCATTCCTCGAAAGAAGTTTTTATGGGATCCCTATCTACCAAAATTTTGACTTCTGGTTCCGGCGAACGAATAATCATTGAGTCCTCCTCTTTCCGGACAACACATACAAAGAAACCCGCCAATAGTCAAGTAATTAGTGAACCTATGGGAGATGTTTCTAATTAGTTTCTTTTTCTTTCTTCTATCTCCCATCTATTTTATTTAGTTATTCACTAGAGCAATTATGATCTGGAAGTCGATCCGGGGCAAGTGTTCGGATCTATTATGACATAGCCATGAGGCGCGCAACGGACCTTTTTAATCTTCTACAACCTTTTCCAGGCTTTGAATTGATGCAAAAACCATTTTTTGTTCAACCTAGTGTATTTATTAATATCTCAATTCAAAGTTTCTAGACGTCGCTACTTTATGTCTTACCTTACATTAAAGAGAACACGTATATATTAATTATTTATATTTATATATTACTATTAATTATTTATATTAATTATTATTCTATATTCTATTCCAAATTCCATGAACAGATATTGGTCATTTCATTACTAAGGAAATATTCCAGTATCTATATTTAGTTATTCGGAAGTTAGTTTTAATAGCAGAAAAAGAAATATATATTCTCTACTTTATCTGCGTATCGTTTATACCCGCGAAATACCAAACGAAATAGAAAATATGATCTTAGAAAGGATATAATGAAATTCTTTGATTGTTTTTACCAGATAAATGATCCTTTTTATTTGACTGATGAAGCTAACAAACAATTCAATATAAAAAAAATAGAATTAGAAAATAATAAATAAAAAAAGAGTGCTCTTATTCGAAACGCCTCGTGATCTTCAACCAATTTTGCGCTTCAATATAATTACCAGGAGTGAGCGCTATAGCTTGTTTCCAATACTCAGCGGCTTGATCGAACCAAGCCTCCGCAATTTCAGAATCTCCCTGTCGAATGGCCTGTTCTCCCCGGTCGGAATAGGTGGGTCAATTCCTTCCCTTAGAACCGTACTTGAGGGTTTCCTACCTCATACGGCTCATCGTTCAATTCTTGTGGTGTCCCATTTTTTTTTTCTCAGGTTAACCAAAAGCAAAAGAGGTTAATTCCATGAGTTTCAAACTTGAATATTTATTAATAATAAAATAAATAATCCGTTTTTTTTTAGTTTTATCTTTTCTCCCACCTTCAGAAGAATAAAAGCATAGGCATTTCCACTATTGCTAGAATTTTCTCAAAGGTAACTATCTCGGTTTCATAGAGAAATTGATATAGAATCTTTGAAAAAGTCTTTTCTTCATAATAAAGAAAAGACTTACTATCTTTGGGATCTGATGCTACACCGCTGCTCAATACCTTAGGGGATCGACTTTATTACATAAATGGATTCCTAACTTTTATCTTCTATCATGACATAAGTAAGTAAGCAGTTCTTATTGTATCGGCCCAAAACCTCACTAATTGATCTTTACGGTGCTTTCTCTATCAATTAGATCCTTTATCCATAGAATAAAGTATCTAGGCATATCTATTTCTTCATATTTTGACTTCTATGAAGTTCCTTTCTTTGCTACAGCTGATAAAAATCGTTTTTTGAACGATGTATATGTAGAAAGCCTATTTTTTCTAGTAATTTTTTCTAGTATTTACTAGCGGATTCGCTCTTTTCTCTTTCCTTTTTTCTTTCTATAGTGGAGATAGTCGCACGTAATGACAGATCACAGCCATATTATTAAAAGCTTGTGGTAAAAACGGGTTTCGTTCGAGTGCCCGAAAATAATATTCCAAAGCTTTCGTATGTTCTCCGTTACTTGTGTGGATAAGGCCTATGTTATAGAGTATATAGCTTCGATCATAGGGATCAATTTCTAGTCGCATAGCTTCATAATAATTCTGTAAAGCTTCCGCATAATTTCCTTCGGATTGAGCCGACATCCGTTACGGTCGTTGTTCGATTCAAAGAATCTCCGTTCCAGAACCGTACGTGAGATTTTCACCTCATACGGCTCCTCCCTTATGTGCATAATGAGAATAATACATGGAATCAAAAAAGATTGAAATATTCTCATTATTGACTGAGCGGGGCTAGTGTTTTTACAAGAAATCTCTAGCCAACCTTCCTGCAAAAGATCTTTTTTAACATCAAATGGGTCGATACTAGATAAAAAAATGATAACTTCAACAATTTCTTTGTCCCCCACGCCCCTTAAATTCCAGGAATTCGTCACTTCAACAGTCTTCGATGGTTATACGGGTATCCAAAATACAAACGAGATGGATGTTTGTTGGCCCAACCATTCTTCTTAGTTCCGGTCTCGATAAGGAAGGAGTATAATTTATAACATAACAAAGTTTTCGTGTTGTTGATTTTTAGGCGTAGTGCTTCTTCTCCTAT